AATGAATTGCCTGACAAAAAGGATTACCTTGATAGGGTAAATCATGAAATTTAACATTTCATTCATTATATTTAATAGAATTAAACTATTTCTAAAAGAATCAAAATCTTTTGTGCGTCATACACCAAAATATAAAAAGATAAGCTAATTAAGCTATTGGGTTCATACCCCACTTATAAAGGTTATAATCCTTTTCTTTTTAATTAAAAAAATTTCAAATAATATTTTTTTTATTACATTAATTTTTGGTACATTAGTTACAATTTCATCAAATTCTTGACTAGGAGCATGAATAGGTTTAGAAATTAATTTATTATCATTTATCCCCCTAATAAATGATAATAAAAAAAATTTATTAACCTCAGAAAGTTCATTAAAATATTTCTTAACTCAGGCTTTTGCTTCTTCAATTTTATTATTTGCAATTATTATATTAATATTTATATATAATAATAATTTTATATTATTTAATAATTTTAATGAAATTTTAATTCTTTCAACCCTTTTATTAAAAAGAGGAGCTGCCCCTTTTCATTTTTGATTTCCTGAAGTAATAGAAGGTTTATCTTGAATTAATGGATTAATTTTAATAACTTGACAAAAAATTGCTCCTTTAATATTAATTTCTTATAACTTTATTTATAATTTTTTTATAATATCTATTATTTTATCTATATTAATTGGATCATTAGGAGGATTAAATCAAACTTCAATTCGTAAATTAATAGCATTTTCTTCAATTAATCATTTAGGTTGAATATTATTAGCTATAATAAATAATGAAATATTATGAATGACTTATTTTATAATATATTCATTATTATCTATTTCTATTGTTTTAATATTTAATAATTTTAAATTATTTTATTTTAATCAAATTTTTAATATTTCAATAATAAATCCAATTGTAAAATTATTAATTTTTTTAAATTTGTTATCTTTAGGGGGATTACCTCCATTTTTAGGATTTTTACCTAAATGATTAGTAATTCAAAATTTAACAAATATGGGGCAATTATTTATTTTAACTATTAGAGTATGTTTAACTTTAATTACTTTATTTTTTTATTTACGTATTTCTTATAGAATTTTTATATTAAATTATCAAAAAAATTCATGAATAATAAAAAATACTTATAATAATAAAATATCTTCAATTAATTTAACATTAAATTTTATTTCAATTTGTGGATTAGTAATAATTTCTATAATTTATATAATTATATAATACATATAAGAATTTAAGTTAAATAAACTAATAGCCTTCAAAGCTGAAAATATTTGTATTAATCTTTTAATTCTTAAGCTTTAATAAATTAATTATTCCTTTAGAATTGCAGTCTAATATCATTATTGACTATAAAGCCTGATTAAAGAGATTATATTCCCATAAATAAATTTACAATTTATCGCCTAAACTTCAGCCATTTAATCGCGACAATGATTATTTTCAACAAATCATAAGGATATTGGTACTTTATATTTTATTTTTGGAGCTTGAGCCGGAATAGTAGGAACTTCTTTAAGTATTCTTATTCGAGCAGAATTAGGTCATCCAGGAGCTTTTATTGGAGATGATCAAATTTATAATGTAATTGTTACAGCTCATGCTTTTATTATAATTTTTTTTATAGTTATACCTATTATAATTGGAGGATTTGGAAACTGATTAGTACCTTTAATATTAGGAGCCCCTGATATAGCATTTCCTCGAATAAATAATATAAGATTTTGAATATTACCCCCTTCTCTTACTTTATTAATTTCTAGAAGTATAGTAGAAAATGGAGCTGGAACTGGATGAACTGTTTATCCACCATTATCTTCCGGAATTGCACATGCAGGAGCCTCTGTTGATTTAGCTATTTTTTCACTACATTTAGCAGGAATTTCTTCAATTTTAGGAGCAGTAAATTTTATTACTACTGTTATTAATATACGATCACCAGGAATTACTCTTGATCGTATACCTTTATTTGTTTGATCTGTAGTTATTACAGCAGTTCTTTTATTATTATCTTTACCAGTATTAGCAGGAGCAATTACTATATTATTAACTGATCGAAATTTAAATACATCATTTTTTGATCCTGCAGGAGGAGGAGATCCAATTTTATATCAACATTTATTTTGATTTTTTGGACATCCTGAAGTTTACATTTTAATTTTACCAGGATTTGGAATAATTTCACATATTATTACTCAAGAAAGAGGAAAGAAGGAAACTTTTGGTAATTTAGGTATAATTTATGCAATATTAGCTATTGGTTTACTAGGATTTATTGTATGAGCTCATCATATATTTACTGTAGGAATGGATGTAGATACTCGAGCTTATTTCACTTCAGCAACTATAATTATTGCTGTTCCTACAGGAATTAAAATTTTTAGTTGATTAGCTACCCTACATGGAACACAATTAACTTATAGTCCAGCTATACTTTGAGCTTTTGGATTTGTATTTTTATTTACAGTAGGAGGGTTGACAGGAGTAGTTTTAGCTAATTCTTCAATTGATATTGTATTACATGATACATATTATGTAGTTGCTCATTTCCATTATGTTTTATCAATAGGAGCTGTATTTGCTATTATAGCAGGATTTGTTCATTGATATCCTCTTTTAACAGGATTAACTATAAATCCTTCTTGATTAAAGTTACAATTTGCTATAATATTTGTAGGAGTAAATTTAACTTTCTTTCCACAACATTTTTTAGGATTAGCTGGAATACCTCGACGATATTCTGATTTTCCTGATAGTTATTTAGCTTGAAATATTGTTTCTTCTTTAGGTAGTACAATTTCATTATTTGCAATTTTATATTTTTTATTTATTATTTGAGAAAGTATAATTACTCAACGTACACCTGCTTTCCCAATACAATTATCTTCATCAATTGAATGATATCATACTCTTCCACCTGCTGAACATACTTATGCTGAATTACCTTTATTAACTAATAATTTCTAATATGGCAGATTAGTGCAATGAATTTAAGCTTCATATATAAAGATTTTATCTTTTGTTAGAAAATGGCAACATGAGCAAATTTAGGTTTACAAGATAGTTCATCTCCTTTAATAGAACAATTAAATTTTTTTCATGATCATACTTTATTAATTTTAACAATAATTACAATTTTAGTAGGATATATTATAGGAATATTATTATTTAATAAATTTACTAATCGATATTTACTACATGGTCAAACAATCGAAATTATTTGAACAGTTTTACCTGCAATTATTTTAATATTTATTGCATTCCCATCTTTACGATTATTATATTTAATAGACGAAATTAATACTCCTTCAATTACTTTAAAATCTGTAGGACATCAATGATATTGAAGTTATGAATATTCGGATTTTTTAAATTTAGAATTTGATTCATATATAATTCCTACAAATGAATTAGAAACAAATGGATTTCGATTATTAGATGTAGATAATCGAATTGTATTACCTATAAATAATCAAATTCGAATTTTAGTTACAGCAACTGATGTACTTCATTCATGAACTGTTCCCTCATTAGGAGTTAAGGTAGATGCTACTCCAGGACGATTAAATCAAATTAATTTTTTAATTAATCGACCAGGATTATTTTTTGGGCAATGTTCTGAAATTTGTGGAGCTAATCATAGATTTATACCTATTGTAATTGAAAGTATTCCAATAAATTACTTTATTAAATGAATTACTAATATAACTAATTCATTAGATGACTGAAAAGCAAGTAATGATCTCTTAAATCATATTATAGTAAATTAGCACTTACTTCTAATGAAAACTAATAAAAAATTAGTTTTATAAAAACCTTAGTATGTCAAACTAAAAAAATTAGTCTAAATCTAATATTTTTTAATTCCACAAATAGCTCCTATTAATTGGTTAATTTTATTTTTTGTATTTTCAATTACATTAGTAATTTTTAATATTTTAAATTACTTTTGTTTTAATTATACTCCATTAAAAACTTCTCAATCATTAAATATTAAATTTAATAAATTAAATTGAAAATGATAACTAATTTATTCTCAGTATTTGACCCTTCAACAACAATTTTAAATTTATCATTAAATTGATTAAGTACTTTTTTAGGATTATTAATTATTCCTTTTTCATATTGATTATTACCAAATCGATTCCAAGTAGTATGAAATAATATTTTATTAACATTACATAAGGAATTTAAAACTTTACTTGGGCCTTCTGGACATAATGGAAGAACATTAATATTTATTTCATTATTTTCATTAATTATATTTAATAATTTTTTAGGTTTATTCCCTTATATTTTTACTAGAACAAGTCATTTAACTTTAACATTAGCTTTAGCTTTTCCTTTATGATTAAGTTTTATATTATATGGATGAATTAATCATACTCAACATATATTTGCTCATTTAGTCCCTCAAGGAACACCTCCTGTATTAATACCTTTTATAGTATGTATTGAAACAATTAGTAATGTTATTCGACCTGGAACTTTAGCTGTTCGATTAACTGCTAATATAATTGCTGGACATTTATTATTAACTTTATTAGGTAATACAGGACCAATAACATCAAATTATATTATTTTATCTTTAATTTTAACTACACAAATTGCATTATTAGTGTTAGAATCAGCTGTAGCAATTATTCAGTCATATGTATTTGCAGTATTAAGTACTCTTTATTCAAGAGAAGTAAATTAATGTCAACACATGCAAATCACCCTTTTCACTTAGTTGATTATAGCCCATGACCTTTAACAGGAGCAATTGGAGCAATAACTACTGTTTCAGGTTTAGTTCAATGATTTCATCAATATACAATAACTTTATTTATTTTAGGTAATATTATTACAATTTTAACAATATACCAATGATGACGAGATATTTCTCGAGAAGGAACTTTTCAAGGATTACATACTTTTCCTGTTACTATTGGTTTACGATGAGGAATAATTTTATTTATTGTTTCTGAAGTATTTTTTTTTATTTCATTTTTTTGAGCATTTTTTCATAGTAGTTTATCTCCTACAATTGAATTAGGAATAACATGACCTCCTGTAGGAATTATTGCATTTAATCCCTTTCAAATTCCTTTATTAAATACTGCTATTTTACTTGCTTCAGGAGTTACAGTTACATGAGCTCACCATGCATTAATAGAAAGTAATCATTCACAAGCAACTCAAGGATTATTTTTTACAATTATTTTAGGTATTTATTTTTCTATTTTACAAGCATATGAATATATTGAAGCACCTTTTACAATTGCTGATGCAGTATATGGATCTACTTTTTATATAGCAACAGGATTCCATGGACTTCATGTATTAATTGGAACAACATTTTTATTAATTTGTTTTCTTCGACATATTAATTTTCATTTTTCTAAAAATCATCATTTTGGATTTGAAGCTGCCGCTTGATATTGACATTTTGTAGATGTAGTATGATTATTTTTATATATTTCAATTTATTGATGAGGTAGATATTTATAAAGTATATATTTGTATATGTGACTTCCAATCACAAGGACTAAATAATTTTAGTATAAATAATATTAATACTATCAATTATAACAACAATTATTTTTATTATTACTATTGTAGTAATAATATTAGCAACATTATTATCAAAAAAAACTTTATTAGATCGAGAAAAATGTTCACCATTTGAATGTGGATTTGATCCAATAAATTCTTCTCGTTTACCTTTTTCTCTTCGATTTTTTTTAATTGCAATTATTTTTTTAATTTTTGATGTAGAAATTGCCCTTTTATTACCAATAATTATAATTATTAAAACATCAAATTTAATAAATTGATCAATTACTAGTCTTTTTTTTATTTTTATTCTTTTAATTGGATTATATCATGAATGAAATCAAGGAGCATTAGAATGAAATGAATAAATATGAAGCGATTTATTGCAATTAGTTTCGGCCTAATCTTAGGTGAAATTCACCCATATTTTAGGGTAATAGTTAACTATAACATTTAATTTGCATTTAAAAAGTATTGAATTATTCAATTTACCTTATTAATTGAAACCAAAAAGAGGTATATCACTGTTAATGATAAAATTGAATATTTAAATTCCAATTAAAGAAATATAAATGGAATTAAACCATTAAAGATAAAAGTTAGCAGCTTTTTCTTGATCAACATATTTCAATTTATATAGTTTAAAAAAAACATTACATTTTCAATGTAAAAATAAAAATTTATTTTTTATAAATATATATATATATATATATATATATATATATAATATTTAAAGATTAAAATAATCTCCCTAACATCTTCAGTGTCATGCTCTAAATATAAGCTATTTAAATTAATTTACTAATACAACTAATATTAATAAAACAATAAATCATAATATGTAACTTAATAAATAAATTTTTAAACTATTTATTTGAAATTCTTGTAAATATAAAGAATAATGCTTTAATTGATTATATAATATTTGACCTCCAAAAAATTCTCTTCATCCTTGATCAAAACTTTTATAAGAATATAATCCTAATTTTAATGGATAATTAATAATACCAATAGTTGAAATTATAGGTATAAATCATATCGACCCAGCAAAATTAGTAAAATTATAAAAATATAAAGCCTTATTAACAAAAAATAATCTTACATTTCTTAATAAATACCCAAAAAAAGCACCTAAAATACAAACAATTAAAGTTAAAATTTTTATATCAAAAGGTAAACAAATTATTCTAGGATTTAAAAATATTAATCATATTAATATACTTCCACCAATTACAGCTATAATTATTAAAAAAAAAATTCTAAAAAGTATTGTTCATCCCTTATCATTTAAAGGGTGTAAAACACTACTATTAAAATCCCCAGTTATAGAATAAAAAACTAAACGAAATGAATAACAAACAGTTAAACCTGTTCTAAAAAAAAAAAGAAAAAAAGAAAAAATATTTACATAAGATAACATAACTATTTCTAAAATTAAATCCTTTGAATAAAACCCAGCTAAAAAAGGTATACCACATAAAGCTAAATTAGCTACATTAAAACAACTACATGTTAAAGGTATTCTTATACTTAATCTTCCTATTATTCGGATATCTTGAGAATTTTTTATATTATGAATAATAGACCCAGCACATATAAATAATAATGCCTTAAATAAAGCATGTGTTAAAAGATGAAAAAAAGCTAACTTATAAAAACCTATTGATAAAATTCTTATTATTAATCCTAATTGTCTTAAAGTAGATAAAGCAATAATTTTTTTTAAATCAAACTCAAAATTTGCTCCTAATCCTGCTATAAATATTGTTAAACCTGAAATTAATAACAAAAATTGACCTATTCATCAATCTATTAGTAAAATATTAAAACGAATTAATAAATATACCCCTGCTGTTACTAAAGTAGAAGAATGAACTAAAGCAGAAACAGGAGTTGGAGCTGCTATTGCTGCGGGTAATCAAGAAGAAAAAGGAATTTGTGCACTTTTAGTTATTGCAGCTAATATAACTAACCCTCCAATAATTATTATTTCTGTATTTTTTCTTATTATATCTAAATAAAAAATATAATTTCAACTTCCATAATTTAATATTCAAGCAATAGCTAATAATAAAGCAACATCCCCAATTCGATTAGACAAAGCAGTAATTATACCAGCATTAAAAGATTTCACATTTTGAAAATAAATAACTAAACAATAAGAGACTAAACCTAACCCATCTCATCCTAATAAAATTCTAATTAAATTTGGACTAATAATTAATATTATTATTGATATAACAAATATTAAAACTAATAAAATAAAACGATTAATATTATAATCTTCTTCTATATATTGATTTCTATAAAAAATAACTAAAGAAGAAATTAATAAAACAAAAGATATAAATATTAAACTTATTCAATCAAATAAAAAAGTTATTACAATAGATATTGATTGTAAAGATAAAACTTCTCACTCAATAAAATAAACTAAATCTTTTAATAAAAATTTTAAACTAATTAAAAACAATCTAATTCTAATTGATATTAAAAAATAAAAACTAATTTTACAATAATTAATTAAATAATTCACGATCTAAAATGAAAATTTCATATCATTGACACCACAAATCAATATTTTTATTAAACTATTTAAATAAATTCATAATATACAAAATCCTCTTTTTAAAATTAATATATTTAAAGGAAGTCAATGTAATATTAATAATAAAAACTCTCGAACAGTTCCTACCGAAAAAAAATAAACTCCTGAATAAATTTTTCCATGTTGACTATAAGCAAATAAATATAAAGAATAAGCAGCTCTAAAAAAAGATAAAAAAGCTAATATAATTATTGTTACTCAAGATCATCCTACAATTCTATTTAATAAAGAAATTTCTCCTAATAAATTTAATGTAGGAGGAGCTGCTATATTACCAGAACATAACAAAAATCATCATAATCTTAAAGTAGGTATAAAATTTAATAATCCTTTATTAATTAATAATCTTCGTCTTCCTATTCGTTCATAAGAAATATTAGCTAAACAAAATAATCCTGAAGAACATAAACCATGAGCAATTATTAAAGCATAAGAACCAGTTAAACCTCAATAAGTTATTGTTAATAAACCTCTTAATACAATTCCTATATGAGCAACAGAAGAATAAGCAATTAATGCCTTTAAATCTGTTTGACGTAAACAAACTAATCTAATTAATACCCCTCCAACTAATCTAATTCTAATTCATCAATAATTATATTTAACCCCAGAAACTTGTAATAAAGAAAATATTCGTAATAAACCATAACCTCCTAATTTTAATAAAATTCCAGCTAAAATTATAGATCCTGAAACAGGGGCTTCTACATGAGCTTTTGGTAACCATAAATGAACTAAAAATATAGGTATTTTAACTAAAAAAGCAAAAATTAAAGATAAATATAATAAATTTATATTTATAAATCTATTATTTAATAATAAAATAAAAGATAAAGTATTTATAAAATTTAAAATATAAAAAATACCAATTAATAATGGTAAAGAAGCTAATAAAGTATAAAATAATAAATAAACTCCTGCTTGAAGACGTTCAGGTTGATATCCTCATCCTAAAATTAAAAATAATGTAGGAATTAATCTTGCTTCAAAAAATAAATAAAATATAAATACACTTATAGAACTAAAAGTTAAAACTAATATTAATAATAAAAATAAAATTATAAAAATAAATAAATTTTCATAATTATTATTTGATAAAACTTTTTCTCTAGCTATCAATATTAATCCACAAATTCAAAAACTTAATAAAATTAAACCATAAGAAATTATATCTAATCCAAAATAATAAGAAATATAATTAAAATAATTATGAGAACTTAAATTAATTATAAATATAAAAGTTAATAAAAAAATTAAATTATGAACCATTCAATAAAAATTCTTTAAAAAAGAAAGAGGAAATATAAATAACATTATAAAAATAAACTTTAACATTGTAAAATAGAAAAACTTTGAAAATAGTCATTACCATGAGTTCGAATTATAGAAACTAAAATAGATAAACCTAAAACTCCTTCACAAACACAAAAAGTTAAAAAAAATATACTAAAATATATTTCATAATTTATAAAATTTAAATAAAAAAATAAAAAAATAAACAATCTTAACACTATATATTCTAATCTTAATAAAGTTGATAATAAATGCTTTCGATTAGAAACAAATACTATACAACCAAATAAAAATATAATTATAGATAAATAAAATATTAAAAATATATTTGCCATTAATTTGTTTAAATAGTTTAACTAAAACATTAGTCTTGTAAACTAAAAATAAGATTTTATCTTTTTAAACTTCAAGAAAAAAGAAAGCTCTTTTTCACTAACTCCCAAAGTTAATATTTTAAATAAACTATTTCTTGAAATTACAAAATTAATTATTATATCAATTTGTTTAATTATAAGATTTATTTTTATACAAATAAAACACCCTTTATCAATAGGATTAATATTATTAATTCAAACATTTTTAACTTGTTTATTAACTGGAATTTATGTAAAAACATTTTGATTTTCTTATGTATTATTTTTAATTTTTTTAGGAGGAATATTAATTTTATTTATTTATGTAACTTCTTTATCTTCAAATGAAATATTTTCAATATCCTTTAGTTTAACAACATTAAGATTAATAATTTTTTCAGTATTAATAATATTATTTTTTTTTATAGATAAATCATTAACAGAACAATTTATTTCAAATATAGAAATAGAAAAAATTTCAATAATAAATAATTTAATTAACGAAAATATTTTATCTTTAAACAAAATATATAATTTTCCAACAAATTTAATTACTTTATTACTAATTAATTATTTATTTTTAACTCTTCTTGTAACAGTAAAAATTACAAAAAAATTTTATGGTCCTTTACGACCAATAAATTAATGTTTAAACCCATTCGAAAAACCCACCCATTAATCAGAATTGCAAATAATGCATTAGTTGATCTTCCTGCTCCTTCTAATATTTCTGCTTGATGAAATTTTGGATCTTTATTAGGATTATGCTTAATATTACAAATTTTAACTGGATTATTTTTAGCCATACATTATGCTGCAGATATTGAAACAGCTTTTAATAGAGTAAATCATATTTGTCGAGATGTAAATAATGGTTGATTTTTACGAATTTGTCATGCAAATGGTGCTTCATTTTTTTTTGCTTGTTTATTTATTCATGTAGGTCGAGGAGTATATTATGAATCATACTTATATCATATAACATGAAATACAGGAGTAATTATTTTATTTTTAACAATAGCAACAGGATTTTTAGGATATGTTTTACCTTGAGGACAAATATCTTTTTGAGGAGCAACTGTTATTACAAATTTATTATCAGCAGTTCCATATTTAGGAATAGATTTAGTACAATGAATTTGAGGAGGATTTGCTGTAGATAATGCAACTTTAACTCGATTTTTTACTTTTCATTTTATTTTTCCTTTTATTATTCTTGCCTTAATAATAATTCATTTATTATTCTTACATCAAACAGGATCAAATAATCCTTTAGGATTAAATAGAAACGTGGATAAAATTCCATTCCACCCATATTTTATTTATAAGGACATTTTTGGATTTATTGTATTTTTATGAATTTTAATTGGATTTATTTGAAAATTTAATTATTTATTAATAGACCCTGAAAATTTTATTCCTGCAAATCCTTTAGTAACTCCAGTACATATTCAACCAGAATGATATTTTTTATTTGCTTATGCAATTTTACGTTCTATTCCTAATAAATTAGGAGGAGTTATTGCTTTAGTATTATCTATTGCAATTTTATTAATTTTACCTTTTACACATTCTAGAAAATTTCGAGGATTACAATTTTATCCTTTAAATCAAATTTTATTTTGAAATATAGTAGTTGTAGCTTCATTATTAACATGAATTGGAGCTCGTCCAGTAGAAGACCCATATGTTTTAACAGGTCAAATTTTAACAGTTTTATATTTTTCATATTTTATTATTAACCCATTATTAGCTAAGTATTGAGATAAATTATTAAATTAATTAATAAGCTTTTATAGCATATGTCTTGAAAACATAAGAAAGAAGTAAAATCTTCTATTAATTTATACTAAAAATTATTCATTAAAATAATATAGAAATAAAAAAAATTTTTAACCCAACAAAAAAAAATAAATAATTTAAAGATAAAGGTAAAAATCTTTTTCAAGCTAAATATATTAATTTATCATAACGAAATCGAGGTAAAGTCCCTCGAACTCAAATAAAAATAAATGAAATAAAAGTTAATTTAAAAAAAAATATTAAACTATAAATATCTCTACCTAAAAAAATTACTACAAATAATATACTTATAAATAAAATTCTTGAATATTCTGCTAAAAAAATTAATGCAAATCCCCCTCTTCTATATTCAACATTAAATCCAGAAACTAACTCAGACTCTCCTTCTGCAAAATCAAAAGGAGTACGATTAGTTTCTGCTAAACAAGAAGCTAATCAAACTAATCCTAAAGGAAAACAAAATAAAATAAATCATACATAAGATTGATAATTATAAAAATTTAAAAAATTATAATTACCAATTAAAAAAATAAAACTTAATAAAATTAAAGCTAAACTTACTTCATAAGAAATTGTTTGAGCTACTGCTCGTAAACCCCCTAATAAAGCATAATTCGAATTTGAAGACCATCCTGCAATTATTACAGTATAAACCCCTAAACTTGTACAACATAAAAAAAATAAAACTCCTAAGTTAAATGAATATAATTTAATTAAATAAGGAATACATATTCAAATTAATAAAGATAAAAACAAAGAAAAAATAGGAGAAAAATAATAAGAAATATAATTAGATAACAATGGATATGTTTGTTCCTTAGTAAATAATTTTACAGCATCACTAAAAGGTTGTAATAATCCATTAAATCCTACTTTATTAGGACCTTTACGAATTTGAATATATCCTAAAACTTTACGTTCCAATAAAGTTAAAAAAGCAACCCCAACTATTACACAAATTACTAATAATAATCTTCCAATTAAAGGTATAATTTTATCAAAAATAAACAATACTATTTATAATTATTAATTATATAAATAAATTCTAAATTTATTGCACTAATCTGCCAAAATAGTAATTAATATTATTAATTTTCAATTAAATAAAATTATATTTTTTATATTAGGTCCTTTCGTACTACAATATAATAACTTATTAAGGATAGAAACCAACCTGGCTTACGCCGGTTTGAACTCAGATCATGTAAGAATTCAAAGGTCGAACAGACCTAAACTTTAAACTTCTACACCTAAAAATAACTCTTAATCCAACATCGAGGTCGCAATCTTTTTTATCGATATGAACTCTCTAAAAAAATTACGCTGTTATCCCTAAGGTAACTTAAATTTTTAATCCATAATACAGGATCTTAAATACATAAATCTATGTTTAAATAAAATAAAAGTTAATTAAATTTTAATACCACCCCAGTAAAATTTTATTTAAAATATAAATTTTAAAATTCTTTATAATTTATAATTTATAAAAATAAAGATCTATAGGGTCTTCTCGTCCTTTAATTTAATTTTAGCTTTTTAACTAAAAAATAAAATTCTATATAAATTTTAAAAAAACAGTATATATCTCATTCAACCATTCATACCAGCCTTCAATTAAAAGACTATTGATTATGCTACCTTCGCACGGTCAAAATACCGCGGCCCTTTAAAATTCAGTGGGCAGGCTAGACTTTAAATAAAATACAAAAAGACATGTTTTTGTTAAACAGGTGAATATATTTAATTTGCCGAATTCTTCATTAAAACCTTTCAAATTAATTATAATTTATAAATTAATATACTAATTTTATCATAATTAATAAATTTTTAAAATTAAAATTTAAATTTTAATAAATAATTTAATTTAAAAATAAATAATCTAAAATAAAAAATAAATTATAACAAATTTATTAATAATAGCTATTTTTAAGCTTATATTTATTTAAAAATTATTAAAAATATAAATATTTATTTTAAAGCTCATCCCTTAAAATATTATTTTATTTATTTATTAAATTTATAATTAATAAAATTAATAAAATAAATAAATTAAATTAAATTTATTTCTTAAAAAACTAGATATATTTTAAAACGATTAACATTTCATTTCTAATTATATATTAAAAATATTTATTCCACAATAACTTTTATATATAATTAAATCTTTAAAATTCGAGAAAAATTAATATAATAATTATTTATTTAATAAACCCTGATACACAAGGTACAATAAATTAAATTTTCTTTTAAAATAAAAATTTTTCAAATTATTTCAATATTCTTTTAAAATACTAATACACTATAATTAAAATTATTATTTCATTATACATTACTATAACTATAAAATTTAAAATTATTTTAATTAATAATTATAAATAAAAAAAAAATAATTAATAAATAAAATTTATCAATTTAAATTGATTTGCACAAATTTCTTTTCAATGTAAATGAAATACTTTACTAATTAAGCTTTAAATTGTCATTCTAGATACACTTTCCAGTACATCTACTATGTTACGACTTATCTCATTTTAAAAATGAGAGCGACGGGCGATGTGTGCATGTTTTAGAGCTATAATCATATAAATAATCTCTTTTATATTACTATTAAATCCACCTTCAAATTTTTATTTCAAAAAATTATCCGTATAAATAAATTTATTGTAATCCATTTCTACTTAAACATAAACTGCACCTTGACCTGACATATTATTTAATAAAATATTTAGAAAATTATTAATCTTATAATATATTCTGATGACGACGATATACAAATTGAAAACAAATTTAAGTTAGGTCCAACGTGGATTATCAATAACAGAACAGATTCCTCTAAATAGACTAAAACACCGCCAAATTCTTTAAATTTTAAGAATATAACTAATACTACTTAAGTATTTATAATTATTTAATTTTAATAATAGGGTATCTAATCCTAGTTTATTATAAAATTTTTATAGCTTAAATTAATTTTCAAATTAATAATAAATAAATTTAAAAATTTCACCTAATAAATTTATTAATATATTAATAAATAAATAATTTAACTAATACTAAAAATTTTTATTTGCATCATTTGTATAACCGCAGTAGCTGGCACAAATTTTACCAATACTATATATTATTACTAATTCAAAATTTCTTTTATAATTAATATTAATTACTGCGAATAAATTAAAATTTATTAATTTTTAAAATTAATAATTATTCACACATAAATTTACATGTAAAATAAAATAATAATAAAATATTTAACTAGAATAAAATAATATTAATATTAAATTATTAATATTAAAAAATTTTAAAATTTTAATTTTTATTAAATATAAATAAATAAATTATATATAAATTAAATAAATTAATAATTTATTATATAAAATAAAAATTTTAAGTACAATCCTCTTATAATTTTTCCCCTATTTTTTTTTTTTTTTTAATAATTAATTTAATTAAAAATTATTATTTAATTTAATTAAATTATTAATATTAATTTAAATTAAATATAATAAAAATAAATTTATTATATATTAACTTAATAAATTATTTTTAATTATTATAATATATATAATATTTATATATAATATATATATATATATAAATTTTTTATTTATTAATATATCATTTTTTTTTTTAATTATAGGACTAATAGGCTTATAATTTATTATCACCCATTTAATATAAATTATTAATATTGATATATATTTATATTTAATATAAATCATTTATATATTTATATAAATTATATAAAAATAATAAATAATATTTTTATAATTATTTTATTATTGTTACCGTTATTTATAATTTTAATTATAAATAAAAATTTTAAA